GTTAATGTAGCTTAAATAAAGCAAAGCACTGAAAATGCTTAGATGGGTATTTTTACCCCATAAACATCTTAAAGGTTTGGTCCCAGCCTTCTTATTAGCTCTTAGCAAAATTACACATGCAAGCCTCTACCCTCCTGTGAGAATACCCTCTAAATCAAATAGATTAAAAGGAGTTGGTATCAAGTACACTCCTGATCAAGGAGTAGCTCATAACACCTTGCTTAGCCACACCCCCACGGGAAACAGCAGTGATAAAAATTAGGCTATAAACGAAAGTTTGACCTAGTTATGCTACAATATAGGGTTGGTAAATTTCGTGCCAGCCACCGCGGTCATACGATTAACCCAAGTTAATAAGCCCCCGGCGTAAAGCGTGTTAAAAGAAAATTAATACAAATAAAGCTAAGACTTAACTAGGCTGTAGAAAGCATCAGTTAAAGGAAAATCAAGTTACTAAAGTGGCTTTATTATATCTCACACACGATAGCTAAGAACCAAACTGGGATTAGATACCCCACTATGCTTAGCCCTAAACCAAAATAATTTATAAACAAAATTATTCGCCAGAGAACTACTAGCTATAGCTTAAAACTCAAAGGACTTGGCGGTGCTTTATATCCATCTAGAGGAGCCTGTTCTATAATCGATATACCCCGATAAACCTCACCATTTCTTGCTAATTCCGCTTATATACCGCCATCTTCAGCAAACCCTTAAAAGGAGTTAAAGTAAGCTAAAGTATATTACATAAAAACGTTAGGTCAAGGTGTAGCTTATGAAATGGGAAGAAATGGGCTACATTTTCTAAATATAGAATATTTATAATCAAACGAAAGTTTCTATGAAACTAGAGACTAAAGGAGGATTTAGTAGTAAGTCAAGAATAGAGTGCTTGACTGAATATGGCCATGAAGCACGCACACACCGCCCGTCACCCTCTTCAAGTATAAAAACTAAAACATAATTAATTTATAGCTAACTTATATTAGAAGAGATAAGTCGTAACAAGGTAAGCATACTGGAAAGTGTGCTTGGATGAATCAAAATGTAGCTTAATTAAAAGCACCTGTCTTACACTCAGGAGATTTCACTCACTGTGACCATTTTGAACCAAATCTAGCCCACAAACTAAACCTTAAGTTAAAACTAAAACTATAAAAAAAAATAAAACATTTACTATATTAAAGTATAGGAGATAGAAATATTTATTTGGCGCAATAGAGATTTAAGTACCGTAAGGGAACGAGTGAAAGAAAATATTAAAAGTAAAATATAGCAAAGTTTATTTCTTGTACCTTTTGCATAATGATTTAACTAGAATAAATTTAGCAAAGCGAACTTTAGTTAAACACCCCGAAACCAGACGAGCTATTCATGAACAGCTAAAAGAGCTAACTCATCTATGTAGCAAAATAGTGAGATGATTTATGAATAGTGGTGACATGCCTACCGAGCCTGGTGATAGCTGGTTATCCAGATAAGAATTTTAGTTCAACTTTAAATTTACCTAATAAATATAAAATTTTAATGTAAATTTAAATATTAATCTGTAGAGGTACAGCTCTACAGAACAAGACTACAACCTTAATTAGAGAGTAAATTTTATAACAACCATAGTTGGCTTAAAAGCAGCCACCAATTAAGAAAGCGTTCAAGCTCGACAATTAAATCAATACTTAATTCAAAAAATTATATTAACCCCTAACTTGATTACTGGATTATTCTACTAAATGTAGAAGAAATACTGTTAATATGAGTAATAAGATCTTAGATCTCCAAACACACGTGTATATCAGCCCGAATACCTACTGATATTTAACAATTAAATAAATCTATACACAAATAAATGATTTTTTATTATATTGTTAACCCAACACCGGAGTGTATATTAAGGAAAGATTAAAAAAAGTAAAAGGAACTCGGCAAACATTAACCCCGCCTGTTTACCAAAAACATCACCTCTAGCATTATCAGTATTAGAGGCACTGCCTGCCCAGTGACATTAGTTAAACGGCCGCGGTATCCTGACCGTGCAAAGGTAGCATAATCATTTGTTCCTTAATTAGGGACTTGTATGAATGGCCTCACGAGGGTTTAACTGTCTCTTACTTTTAATCAGTGAAATTGACCTTCCCGTGAAGAGGCGGGAATACTAAAATAAGACGAGAAGACCCTATGGAGCTTAAATTAAATTATCCAACAAACCTAACTTAAATCCAACAGGAATAATTAAACTTTAACTGGATAATAAATTTTGGTTGGGGTGACCTCGGAGCATAACTTAACCTCCGAGCAGTTAAAACTCAGACTTACCCGTCAAAGTGGAACTATTAATTGATCCAATCTTATTGATCAACGGAACAAGTTACCCTAGGGATAACAGCGCAATCCTATTTGAGAGTCCATATCGACAATAGGGTTTACGACCTCGATGTTGGATCAGGACATCCTAATGGTGCAGCAGCTATTAAAGGTTCGTTTGTTCAACGATTAAAGTCCTACGTGATCTGAGTTCAGACCGGAGAAATCCAGGTCGGTTTCTATCTATTTAAAAATTTCTCCCAGTACGAAAGGACAAGAGAAATGGAGCCTACCCTAAAGAGCGCTCCTACAGACTAACAGATGATACCATCTTAATCTGAATAACTTTTAATATTCATAATTCTAGATCAGAATTCGTTAGAGTGGCAGAGCCCGGTAATTGCATAAAACTTAAACCTTTATACTCAGAGGTTCAACTCCTCTCTCTAACAACATGTTTATAGTTAATCTCCTAATTTTAATTGTTCCTGTATTACTAGCTGTAGCCTTTCTAACTTTACTTGAACGAAAAGTATTAGGATATATACAATTACGCAAAGGACCTAACATCGTGGGCCCTTATGGACTCCTTCAACCTATCGCAGACGCCGTAAAACTTTTTATTAAAGAACCCTTACGCCCATTAACATCTTCTGTATCTATATTTATTGCCGCACCTATCCTTGCACTAACACTAGCTTTAACCATATGACTTCCACTCCCCATACCATACTCACTCATTAATATAAACCTCGGAGTCCTTTTCCTCCTCGCAGTTTCCAGCTTATCCGTATACTCCATTCTATGATCCGGATGATCTTCTAACTCAAAATATGCACTAATCGGCGCATTACGAGCAGTTGCCCAAACAATTTCATATGAAGTAACTTTAGCTATCATCTTATTATCAATTTTATTAATAAGCGGTTCATATTCCCTTGGAAACCTGATTATCACACAAGAATATGTATGACTTTTCTTAGCCTCTTGACCACTAGCTATAATATGATTTATTTCCACCTTAGCAGAAACTAATCGTGCTCCTTTTGATCTTACCGAAGGAGAATCAGAATTAGTTTCAGGATTTAATGTAGAATATGCCGCAGGCCCCTTCGCATTATTTTTCTTAGCTGAATACGCTAACATTATCATAATAAATATTTTAACCACAATTCTCTTTTTAGGCGCATTTCACAATTTCCACTGACCAGAATTATACTCAATTAATTTTACAATAAAAGCATTATTATTAACAGCCTCTTTTTTATGAGTTCGTGCCTCATACCCCCGATTCCGATATGATCAGTTAATACATTTATTATGAAAAAACTTTTTACCTTTAACATTAGCTCTCTGCATATGACATGTAGCACTACCAATTTTTACATCAAGCATTCCCCCTCAACTATAAGAAATATGTCTGATAAAAGAGTTACTTTGATAGAGTAAATCATAGAGGTTTAAATCCTCTTATTTCTAGAATCATAGGAATTGAACCTACCCTTGAGAAATCAAAAATCTCCGTGCTACCATTCTACACTAAGTTCTAGTAAGGTAAGCTAATATAAGCTATTGGGCCCATACCCCGAAAATGTCGGTTAATACCTTCCCTTACTAATTAATCCTATAATCTTTTATATTCTCTTAGGGACTATCATATTAGGAACATCAATTGTAATAACAAGCACACATTGATTTATAACCTGACTAGGATTTGAAATAAATATAATAGCCATCATTCCAGTCCTTATAAAAAAATATAATCCCCGATCAACAGAAGCTGCAACAAAATACTTTTTAACACAAGCCACAGCATCTATAATTCTCGTATTGGCCATCATTATTAATCTAATGTACTCCGGACAATGAACAATCACTGACATCGAAAATAATACCGCCTCTATCCTTATTACTATTGCTCTTATAATAAAACTCGGTTTAGCCCCCTTTCATTTCTGAGTACCTGAAGTAACCCAAGGAGTATCATTAAATTCAGGTTTAATCCTTTTAACTTGACAAAAAATTGCCCCTCTATCTCTCCTATATCAAATATATTCATCAATAAATATCAACTTACTTTTAATAATATCATTATTATCAATTATAATTGGCGGCTGAGGCGGCCTAAACCAAACACAATTACGAAAAATTATAGCATATTCATCCATTGCCCATATAGGCTGAATAATAACTATAATAATTTTTAATCCTAATATCTCACTTCTCAATTTACTTATTTATATTATCATAACCTCTTCAATATTTTTACTTCTAATTTTCTCCTCCACCACCTCAACACTATCTTTATCCTTAACCTGAAATAAATCCCCCATTATTGCAATATCATCTTTAATTATTTTATTATCTCTAGGCGGCCTTCCACCCCTCACAGGATTTATACCTAAATGATTAATCATTCAAGAATTAACAAAAAATAACAATGTAATTCTACCCACACTTATAGCAGTCCTAGCTCTGCTTAACCTATTTTTCTATATACGACTTTCATACTCCACTACCCTTACTATATTTCCCACAACAAGCAACACAAAATTAACATGACAATTTCAAAACATAAATATTCTACCAATAATAATACCATTAATTTCAATTTCAACTCTTACCTTACCCCTAACCCCTCTATTTATTTTACTGAATTAGAAGTTTAGGTTAAGCAGACCAAGGGCCTTCAAAGCCCTAAGTAAGTAAATTATACTTAACTTCTGCTTATAAGGATTGCAAGATTCTATCCTACATCAATTGAATGCAAATCAAACACTTTTATTAAGCTAAATCCTTACTAGATTGGAGGGCTACAATCCCTCGAAATTTTAGTTAACAGCTAAATACCCTAAACAACTGGCTTCAATCTACTTCTCCCGCCTTGAAAAGGGAAAAAGTAGGCGGGAGAAGCCCCGGCAGAATTGAAGCTGCGTCTTTGAATTTGCAATTCAACATGATTATTTCACCACAGGACTATACTGGTAAAAAGAGGTTCCGTACCTCTGTCTTTAGATTTACAGTCTAATGCTTAACTCAGCCATTTTACCTTCATTTACCTATGTTCATTACCCGTTGACTCTTTTCCACAAATCACAAGGATATCGGAACATTATATATAGTTTTTGGTGCCTGAGCTGGTATAGTTGGGACAGCCTTAAGCATTTTAATCCGTGCTGAACTTGGCCAACCTGGTGCTTTACTTGGGGATGATCAAATCTATAATGTTATTGTAACTGCCCATGCTTTTATTATAATTTTCTTTATAGTAATACCAATTATGATAGGCGGATTTGGTAATTGATTAGTTCCATTAATAATTGGTGCCCCTGATATAGCATTTCCTCGTATAAATAATATAAGCTTTTGGCTCCTTCCACCTTCTTTCTTACTATTATTAGCTTCTTCAACAGTTGAAGCCGGGGCAGGAACAGGTTGAACTGTATACCCTCCTCTTGCTGGTAATTTAGCCCATGCAGGTGCCTCCGTTGATCTTGCTATTTTTTCCTTACATCTGGCAGGTGTATCCTCCATCCTAGGCTCAATTAATTTTATTACTACTATTATTAACATAAAACCACCCGCCTTATCGCAATATCAAACCCCTTTATTTGTTTGATCTGTATTAATTACTGCCGTTCTACTCCTTTTATCATTACCAGTTTTAGCCGCAGGAATTACTATATTACTAACAGATCGAAATTTAAATACAACCTTTTTTGACCCAGCTGGAGGAGGGGATCCTATTTTATATCAACATTTATTCTGATTTTTTGGCCACCCAGAAGTCTATATTCTTATTTTACCTGGCTTCGGGATTATTTCACATGTAGTAACTTACTACTCAGGAAAAAAAGAGCCCTTTGGTTATATGGGCATAGTTTGAGCAATAATATCTATTGGATTTTTAGGTTTTATTGTATGAGCACATCATATATTCACTGTAGGTTTAGACGTTGATACACGAGCTTATTTCACATCTGCAACAATGATTATTGCAATTCCAACCGGAGTAAAAGTATTTAGCTGATTAGCAACTTTACATGGAGGGAATATTAAATGATCTCCCGCAATACTATGAGCCCTAGGTTTTATTTTCCTTTTTACTGTTGGAGGATTAACTGGTATTGTTTTAGCTAACTCATCCCTAGATATTGTATTACATGATACATATTACGTAGTCGCCCATTTCCATTATGTTTTATCTATGGGCGCTGTGTTCGCTATTATTGCTGGTTTTGTCCATTGATTCCCTTTATTTACAGGCTATTCTCTTAGCCCCACTTGAGCTAAAATTCATTTCGCCATTATATTTATTGGTGTGAATATAACATTTTTCCCTCAACATTTTCTAGGATTATCAGGAATACCACGACGATATTCTGATTACCCAGATGCCTATACTACCTGAAATACTGTCTCATCTATAGGGTCTTTTATTTCACTAACAGCTGTAATTGTAATAGTATTTATAATCTGAGAAGCATTTGCATCAAAACGAGAAATTTGTTCAGTTGAATTAACTTCAACAAACATTGAATGAATGTATGGATGCCCCCCACCTTATCATACTTTCGAAGAACCTACTTATATTAACGCAAAATAATAAGAAAGGAAGGAATCGAACCCCCTAAAGTTGGTTTCAAGCCAACTCCATAACCTATATGTCTTTCTCAATGAGATATTAGTATAATAATACATAACTTTGTCAGGGTTAAATTACAGGCGAAACCCCTGTATATCTCTATGGCTTACCCATTCCAAATAGGTCTACAAGATGCTACATCACCTATTATAGAAGAATTAATAAATTTTCATGACCATGCATTAATAATTGTTTTTCTAATTAGTTCCCTAGTTTTATATGTTATTTCTGCCATGTTAACAACTAAACTTACACATACTAATACAATAGATGCTCAAGCAGTAGAAACAATCTGAACTATTCTGCCAGCCATTATTCTAATTATAATTGCACTTCCATCATTACGTATTCTATATATAATAGATGAAATTAACAATCCTACTTTAACTATTAAAACAGTAGGACATCAATGATACTGAAGCTATGAATATACAGACTATGATGAACTAAACTTCGACTCCTATATAATTCCAGCTTCTGAACTAAAACCTGGTGATCTTCGTTTACTTGAAGTAGATAATCGCGCGGTCCTACCAATAGAAATAACAATTCGAGTTTTAGTAACCTCCGAAGATGTTCTTCACTCATGAGCAGTACCTTCTCTAGGATTAAAAACCGATGCTATTCCTGGACGACTAAACCAAACTACACTCTTGGCAACACGACCAGGTGTATACTACGGACAATGTTCTGAAATCTGTGGCTCTAATCACAGCTTTATACCCATTGTACTTGAACTAGTTCCATTAAAAATTTTTGAAAAATGATCTTCATCAATAATCTAATATCATTGAGAAGCTACAGTAGCGTTAACCTTTTAAGTTAAAGAATGAGAGTCCAAATCTCTCCTTAATGAAATGCCACAACTTGACACTTCAACATGGTTTACCACGATTATCTCTATATTGATTACACTTTTTATTGTATTTCAATTAAAAATTTCGAACTTTTTATATCCTAATACACCTGAAATTAAATCATTAAAAACTCTAAAACAAAGTACCCCTTGAGAAATTAAATGAACGAAAATTTATTCTCCTCTTTCGCTACCCCAACAATAATAGGTCTCCCTATTGTTATCCTAATTGTTTTATTTCCCAGTATTATATTCCCTATACCTAATCGACTTATCACAAACCGATTAACCACACTTCAACAATGATTAATTCAATTAACATCCAAACAAATAATAGCTATTCATAATCATAAGGGTCAAACATGAACCCTTATGTTAATATCTCTAATCCTTTTTATTGGTTCTACAAATCTATTAGGATTATTACCACATTCTTTTACCCCTACTACCCAACTTTCTATAAATCTTGGAATAGCAATTCCTTTATGAGCTGGTGCAGTAATTACTGGATTTCGATATAAAACTAAAGCTTCACTAGCTCATTTCTTACCCCAAGGTACGCCCTTACCACTAATCCCCATATTAATTATTATCGAAACTATTAGCTTATTTATTCAGCCAATAGCATTAGCCGTACGACTAACAGCCAATATTACAGCTGGTCACCTACTTATTCATTTGATTGGAGGCGCTACCTTAGTCCTTTCAAATATTAGTCCAACTACCGCACTCATCACATTTATTATTTTAATGATATTAACTATTCTTGAATTTGCAGTAGCCCTAATTCAAGCTTATGTATTTACACTATTAGTAAGCCTTTATCTGCATGATAATACCTAATGACCCACCAAACCCATGCTTATCATATAGTTAACCCCAGTCCTTGACCATTAACTGGTGCCTTATCGGCTTTACTCCTGACATCCGGTCTAGTAATATGATTTCATTTTAATTCAATAAACCTGATATTAATAGGATTATTAGCTAATATTCTTACTATATATCAATGATGGCGAGATGTAGTACGAGAAGGGACATTTCAAGGACATCATACACCAATTGTCCAAAAAGGCCTACGTTATGGAATAATCCTTTTTATTGTATCAGAAGTGTTCTTTTTTGCTGGATTTTTCTGAGCATTTTATCATTCAAGCCTGGCCCCAACACATGAACTTGGAGGTTATTGACCACCTGCAGGTATTAAACCCCTTAATCCACTAGAAGTACCTTTACTTAATACATCTGTTTTATTAGCCTCAGGAGTCTCTATTACATGAGCCCATCACAGCCTAATGGAGGGTAATCGAAAACATACAATTCAAGCACTTTTTATCACAATTGCTTTAGGGGTTTACTTTACTCTCTTACAAGCAGCAGAATATTACGAAGCACCATTTACTATTTCAGACGGTGTGTATGGCTCCACATTCTTTATATCTACAGGCTTTCACGGCTTCCACGTAATTGTAGGCTCAACATTCTTAATAATCTGCCTCCTTCGTCAATTTAAATTTCACTTCACATCAAAACACCACTTTGGCTTTGAAGCAGCAGCATGATACTGACATTTCGTAGACGTAGTCTGACTATTCCTCTATGTATCAATTTACTGATGAGGCTCATACTCTTTTAGTATTATTAGTACAATTGACTTCCAATCAATTAGACCCGGTATATAATCCGAGAAAGAGTAATTAATATATTATTAGCCTTAACAACAAATATTCTTTTAGCTTCCTTGTTAGTGACAATTGCATTCTGATTACCTCAACTAAATATTTATTCAGAAAAAGCAAGTCCTTATGAATGCGGCTTTGACCCAATAGGCTCTGCACGCTTACCTTTTTCTATAAAATTTTTCCTTATTGCTATCACATTTCTACTTTTTGACCTAGAAATTGCACTTCTACTCCCTCTCCCTTGAGCCACCCAAACAAATAACCTTAATACAATAATCATTATAGCTTTAACCCTTATTTCTTTACTCGCTATAAGTTTAGCTTATGAATGATTACACAAAGGCCTTGAATGAACTGAATACGATAATTAGTTTAATAAAAACAAATGATTTCGACTCATTAAATTATGATTAACTTCATAATTATCAAATGTCTCTAGTCCATATAAACACAGCCCTTGCATTTTCAATCTCAATACTAGGCCTCCTAATGTACCGCGCACATTTAATATCATCCCTATTGTGTTTAGAAGGAATAATATTATCTCTTTTTATTATAGGGGTTATAATAATTTTAATTACTCACTTTACATTATCAAATATGCTACCTATTGTACTTTTAGTATTTGCTGCATGCGAAGCTGCTGTAGGTTTATCATTACTAGTAATAGTATCCAATACATATGGTGCTGATTTCGTTCAAAACCTGAACTTATTACAATGCTAAAACTTATTATCCCTTCCATTATAATAATTCCCCTAACCTGATTAAGCAATAAAAAGAACCTTTGAATTAATACGACTCTTTATAGTTTATTAATTGCTTTAGTAACCCTAAATTTATTTTATTGCCCAAATAGCTATACTCTCTATTTTTCTCCTACTTTCTCCTCAGACTCTATTTCAACACCACTCCTTGCACTAACAACATGACTCCTACCTTTAATAATTATAGCTAGTCAAAATCATCTTATAAATGAAACAGAAACACGTAAAAAAACATACCTAACTATATTAATTATACTTCAAATCTTTCTTATATTAACATTTTCCGCTACAGAATTAATCTTATTTTATATTTTATTTGAAGCTACCCTGGTTCCTACCCTAATCCTTATTACACGATGAGGTAATCAAACAGAACGCCTAAATGCCGGATTATATTTCTTATTTTATACATTAATTGGTTCTCTCCCTTTATTAGTTGCCCTCGTCTATATCCAAAATTTATTAGGCACCCTAAACATTTCCATCACTCATCTTCTGACCCAAAATATCATAAACTCTTGGTCAAATAATTTCCTATGATTAGCATGCATAATAGCATTTCTAGTAAAAATACCATTATATGGGCTTCACTTGTGGCTGCCAAAAGCCCATGTTGAAGCCCCTGTTGCCGGCTCAATAGTACTAGCAGCAGTATTACTAAAATTAGGAAGTTATGGAATAATACGTATCACAACTTTACTTAATCCTTTAACAGAATTCATACTATTTCCCTTCTTAACTTTATCTTTATGAGGCATAGTAATAACTAGTTCTATCTGTCTGCGACAAACAGATCTTAAATCTCTCATTGCTTATTCTTCTGTTAGTCATATAGCATTAGTAATTGTCGCAATTCTCATCCAAACACCCTGAAGCTTTATAGGAGCAATAACCTTAATAATTGCTCACGGCCTAACATCATCTATACTATTTTGTTTAGCAAATACTAACTATGAACGCATCCATAGTCGTACTATAATTCTTGCTCGAGGCTTACAAACAATTCTACCTATCATGGCAGCTTGATGACTCCTGGCTAGCCTAACGAATCTTGCTCTGCCACCTACAATTAATTTAATTGGTGAATTATTTGTTATTCTCTCCTCTTTTTCCTGATCCTATATTACAATATTACTGATAGGTCTAAACGTAGTAATCACAGCTCTATATTCCCTCTATATATTAATTATAACCCAACGAGGAAAATATTCTCAACATATTCAATCAATTAATCCATCCTTCACACGAGAAAATGCCTTAATAGCCTTACATATATTACCTTTACTACTCCTTACACTCAATCCTAAATTAATTCTAGGTCCAACATTTTGTAAATATAGTTTAATAAAAACATTAGATTGTGAATCTAATAATAGAAGTTAATAACCTCTTATTTACCGAGAAAGTCTGCAAGAACTGCTAATTCATGCCTCCATGCTTAAACGCGTGGCTTTCTCGTACTTTTAAAGGATAGAAGTTATCCGTTGGTCTTAGGAACCAAAAAATTGGTGCAACTCCAAATAAAAGTAATTAACTTTTTAAATTCTATATTAATTTCATTATCAATATTAATTTTACCTGTTGGCATAGCCTATTCACCAATTTATAATTCCAACAAATATCCATACTATGTAAAAACAATTATCTCTTATGCATTCTTTACTAGTTTAATTCCTACTCTCCTATTTATTAATTCAGGCCATGAAGCAATTATTTCAAATTGACATTGAATAACTATTCAAACGATTAAATTAACTTTAAGCTTTAAATTAGATTACTTCTCTTTACTCTTTATACCAGTTGCATTATTTGTTACATGATCAATCATAGAGTTCTCCATATGATACATGCACTCAGATCCTAATATTAACCGCTTTTTCAAATATCTCTTAATGTTCTTAATTACAATATTAATTTTAGTTACCGCTAATAACCTATTTCAACTATTTATCGGCTGAGAAGGTGTAGGTATTATATCATTTCTCTTAATCAGCTGATGATATGGTCGTACAGACGCAAACACCGCTGCCTTACAAGCCATTCTTTATAACCGAATTGGTGATGTTGGTTTTATTCTAGCTATAGCATGATTTATTTTCCATTCAAACTCCTGAGAACTTCACCAAATTTTTCTAACTAATACTACCCATAACAACTTACCATTATTAGGTTTAATCCTAGCGGCTACAGGAAAATCAGCCCAATTTGGTCTTCACCCATGACTTCCTTCCGCAATAGAAGGTCCTACACCGGTCTCAGCATTACTTCATTCTAGTACTATAGTGGTAGCCGGGGTTTTTCTTATTATCCGATTCTACCCACTAGTAGAAAATAACACCTTAGCCAAAACACTAATTCTAATACTAGGTGCTTTAACAACTTTATTTGCAGCTATCTGCGCCCTCACCCAAAATGATATTAAAAAAATTGTAGCTTTTTCAACATCCAGTCAACTAGGTTTAATAATAGTAACAATTGGTATTAACCAACCACACCTAGCGTTCCTTCATATTTGCACTCACGCCTTCTTCAAGGCCATACTATTTATATGCTCAGGCTCAATTATTCATAATCTAAATGACGAGCAAGACATTCGAAAAATAGGAGGCCTATTCAAAACATTACCATTTACCACCACATCCCTAATTATTGGTAGCTTAGCATTAACAGGCACACCATTCCTAACAGGCTTTTATTCCAAAGACCTAATTATCGAAACTGCTAACACGTCGAATACCAACGCCTGAGCCCTACTAATTACACTAATTGCAACCACCCTAACAGCCGTCTACAGCACACGCATTTTATATTATACCTTACTCGGACAACCGCGATTTAATTCATTAATCTTAATCAACGAAAATAAACCCCTCCTAATTAACTCTATTAAACGTTTATTGATCGGAAGTATTTTTGCTGGTTTTATTATCTCACTAAATTTACCACTAATAACAACACCACAAATAACTATACCGGTATATCTAAAACTCACCGCTCTACTTATTACTCTAACTGGCTTTATTTTAGCCCTAGAACTCAATCTAATAACACAAAACCTAAAAATGCCTCCAATTCAAAACCATTATAATTTTTCAAATATACTTGGTTATTTTCCCATTACAATACACCGAATCATTCCTTCCTCCAGCTTACTAATAAGCCAAAAGCTAGCCTCGATAATTCTAGACCTAACATGAATTGAAATAACACTACCCAAACTTATCTCTATTGTTCAAAAAGTCTACTCTACCGCAGTTTCTAGTCAAAAAGGACTTATCAAATCCTACTTCCTATCTTTTATATTTACTCTATTTATTAGCCTTATTATACTTAATTTCCCCGTGTAATCTCTATTACTACAACAATGCATGTAACTAAAGACCACCCTGATACAATTACAAGCCAAAACCCATAACTGTATAAAGCCGCAATACTCATAGGCTCATCACTAAAAAAACCAGTATCACCAGTATCATAAAGATATCAATCCCCTTGACCATGAAAACTTAATACAATTTCTAACTTAATATCCTCTTCCAATGTTGTATAAATAATTAATAATAATTCCCCAATAACACCTAAAATTATTGTTAAAAGAACAGTGGTATTAGAAGATCACACCTCAGGGTATTCCTCCATAGCTATTGCTGTAGTATAACCAAATACAACCAACATTCCTCCTAAATAAATCAAAAACACTATTAACCCTAAGAATGAACCACCATAATTTAATACAATTCCACAACCAACCCCTCCACTAATAATTAAACCAACTCCTCCATAAATAGGTGAAGGTTTTGAAGAAAAACCTACGAAACTAACTACAAAAATAGTGCTTAAAATAGTCACAATATATGTCATCATAATTTCCGCATGGATATTCCCATGACTTATGACATGAAAAATCATCGTTGTCTTTCAACTACAGAAACCCTATGACTAACATCCGAAAAACCCATCCATTAATAAAAATTGTTAACAGCTCCTTCATTGACCTACCAGCACCCTCAAATATCTCATCATGATGAAATTTTGGTTCCCTACTCGGAATCTGCTTAATTGCGCAAATCCTTACTGGCCTATTCCTAGCTATACATTATACATCAGACACTATAACAGCTTTTTCCTCCGTAACACACATCTGTCGAGACGTAAATTATGGCTGACTCATTCGTTATTTGCACGCAAATGGCGCCTCCATATTTTTTATTTGCCTTTTTCTCCATGTGGGCCGAGGATTTTATTATGGCTCCTATATATTTCTTGAAACATGAAATATCGGTGTCTTACTTTTATTTGCAGTAATAGCTACCGCATTCATAGGATATGTTCTCCCCTGAGGACAAATATCATTCTGAGGTGCAACAGTTATTACCAATCTCTTATCAGCTATTCCCTATATCGGCACAAACCTTGTAGAATGAATCTGAGGCGGCTTCTCCGTCGATAAAGCCACCTTAACCCGCTTCTTCGCTTTCCATTTTATCCTCCCTTTTATCGTTACTGCCCTTGCAGGAGTACACCTACTATTTCTGCACGAAACTGGCTCAAACAATCCATCTGGACTAAACTCAGATACAGATAAAATCCCCTTTCATCCTTATTATACTATCAAAGATATCCTTGGAGCACTTATTATAATCACCGCACTATCCTCCTTAGTCCTATTTTCTCCAGATATACTAGGCGACCCAGATAATTATATTCCCGCAAACCCCCTAAACACACCCCCTCACATTAAACCAGAATGATATTTCTTATTCGCCTATGCAATTCTACGATCCATTCCTAATAAATTAGGCGGAGTTCTGGCACTTGTTCTATCGATTCTTATCCTAATGGTCGTTCCGCTTCTTCACACAGCCAAACAACGAAGCATAATTTTCCGACCAATAAGCCAATGTATATTCTGAATACTAGTGGCAGACCTATTCACATTAACATGAATTGGAGGTCAACCAGTTGAATATCCATTTGTAGTAATCGGCCAACTAGCCTCCGTAATTTATTTTCTAATAATTCTTCTAATTATACCTATCACAAGTGTAATTGAAAATAAACTCTTAAAATGAAGAGACAGAGCCTTAGTAGTATAATTATTACTCTGGTCTTGTAAACCAGAAATGGAGAGCTCATCTCCCTAAGACATCAAGGAAGAAGCACTAGCCCCACCATCAACACCCAAAGCTGATATTCTTATAAACTATTCCTTGCAATAACACTTCCACCCACACAATATAATACCTCAACAATCACTTAAACCTACTCTATCTGCATCGAAAGAACCTAAATTTATACATAGTGCATATATATATATAAATTTTATGTAACATATACTATAGATTAACACATAATATAAACATTATATATATATATATACTCTTATTACACCTCTAACATGCATTACAAAACAATATGAAATACAAATATATTTAATTATATATATATATATATATTATTTTACCCACGCATACAAGCATGTACAATACAGATATGATATGTATTGTACATTATTTTTTACCCATGCATATAAGCATGTACTATAGAATAATGTACATTATAGATATAATATGTATATCGTACATTATTTTCTTTTCCCCATGCATATAAGCATGTACTATAGAATAATGTACATTATAGATATAATATGTATATCGTACATTATTTTCTTTTCCCCATGCATATAAGCATGTACTATAGAATAATGTACATTATAGATATAATATGTATATCGTACATTACTTTCTTTTCCCCATGCATATAAGCATGTACTATAAATTATTATATTACATAAACATAATATGTATATCGTACATTTCATTCTTATCCCCATGCATATAAGCAAGTACTATAAATCAATGGATACAAAGACATTATATGTATATCGTACATTCCATTCTTATCCTCATGCATATAAGCAGGTTATATATAAGCTTAATTGTACATAATACATTCAATCCTTTATAGGACTAAGTGCATATTATGAGAAATTTCACGTCCACATGCATATCACCTCCATTAGGTTATCTCTTAATCTACCAACTCACGTGAAACCAGCAACCCTTGCGAGACGGATCCCTCTTCTCGCTCCGGGCCCATAACTCGTGGGGGTTTCTATTATCACACTATACCTGGCATCTGGTTCTTTCTTCAGGGCCATCTCACCTAAAATCGCCTACTCGTTCCTCTTAAATAAGACATCTCGATGGGTTAATGACTAATCAGCCCATGCCGACACATAACTGTGGTGTCATACATTTGGTATTTTTAATTTTTAGGGGGGGGAGCTTGCTATGACTCCGCTAACATTTAATTTCGCCAATACAGTTGAAGCTGGGCTTATTCTCTATGGGGGCCGAAGTAGTTCTGACTACCGTACTATTTCTCTTGATATGGTACTAATAATGTAATGATTTTAAGACATAAAACAAGAATAGACTATAATAATGATTGTAAGACTTATCAGGAATTACTTATTAACATAATATCAAGGGCAATTATTCAGTCAATGGAATCAGGACATAATAAAAATTTTAATGTACGCAAGTAGGTGTACGCGTACGCAAGTAGGTGTACGCGTACGCAAGTAGGTGTACGCGTACGCAAGTAGGTGTACGCGTACGCAAGTAGGTGTACGCGTACGCAAGTAGGTGTACGCGTACGCAAGTAGGTGTACGCGTACGCAAGTGGGTGTACGCGTACGCAAGTGGGTGTACGCGTACGCAAGTGGGTGTACGCGTACGCAAGTGGGTGTACGCGTACGCAAGTAGGTGAACACGCACACACATATAAAACCAATAAAGTATCTTAACAAACCCCCTTACCCCCGTTTAAGTTCTTAACACTATTATTTTCCTTGCCAAACCCCTAAAACAAGATTATATAGCAGAACTTTATATATATATATATATATTTATTAATTGTTAAATTCCCACGATACTTTCTATAGAGTTATTATCATATATGTGTATGTAAATTCTAAAATACCT